TCCAAAATGGGGCTTTCTTTGGCGAACGAATTCAAAAAGTTCAAATTTTGTAACGATGAATAAGCAGGCTTATATAAAGAAGACGCTATAAATATAAAGAAGACGCTATAAATATTCCGAAAAAGGCTATACTGACTGAAAAAATTGCATTTGTTACAAATTCATACCAATCCACAGAATTATTTGAATTTTGATGCAAAAGGTTTAAAGACGGAGTTAACAGTTTTGACAATATATCTAACTCCATTCCTTCTTGATTGAAAGGAATTCCTATGGCTCCAATAAACAAATTGAAAGGAATTCCTATGGCTCCAATAAACAAAGTAAATAGTACCAAGACAAGCATAGGAAAAAACATAGTATTATCTGATTCATGGGGATAAGAAAAAACCCTTCTAGTGTTAAAATTTTTAATAGCTTTAATAGTCAAAAAGGGCCACAGCATCTTTCTTACATTACCATCAATTTGATATGTGTTCTTCCAAAAAAAAGAAGCCCTTTCATTATTATTCGTTGTTAAGAAAGTTCCAAAATTTTTGTTAAACATTTTTGACCCTTCTTTACCCCATAAAGATATTGAATAAAATGAACTGTTTTTTTTACCACTGTAATTTCGAAAATGAACATTTAAATGTCCTTCAAAAGTAAGTAAATAAACCCGAAACATATAAAATGCAGTTAATCCGGCCGTGAAACAAGCTATTATTGCGAAAATCGGTGAATACAGCCAACTATCATTAAGAATTTCATCTTTGGACCAAAAACAGGCGAAGGGCGGAATACCACAAAGAGAAAGTGTTCCTAAAAAAAAAGCAGTTTTTGTAATTGGAATATGTTTTGTTAAACCACCCATAAGAACCATATTTTGACTCTTATCTGGAGAATAACCAACAATAGCTTCCATTGAATGAATAATGGATCCAGATCCTAAAAACAACAATGCTTTCGAATAGGCATGAGTAATCAAATGAAATAAAGCAGCTCGATAAGACCCCATACCTAAAGCTAACATCATATAACCTAATTGAGACATTGTAGAATAGGCTAAACTTCTCTTAATATCTTTTTGAGCAAGAGCTAAAACAGCTCCTAAAAATACTGTTATTATACCTATCAAAGCTATTAGATTCATTATGTAAGGTATGACTATAAAAAGAGGAAAAAGTCGGGCTACAAGAAAAATGCCTGCCGCTACCATAGTAGCAGCATGTATTAGAGCCGAAATAGGAGTAGGTCCTTCCATAGCATCCGGTAACCATACATGAAGAGGAAATTGCGCCGATTTAGCAATTGCGCCAGAAAATAATAGAAAGGCACACAAAGTAACAAATAAAAAATGAGTTTGGTTATTATAAATCAAGTTATTCAATATTTTGAATAAATCTCCAAATTCGAAACTGCCCGTTATCCAATAAATGCCTAAAATTCCCAATAATAAACCAAAATCTCCTACACGATTAGTTACAAACGCTTTTTGACAAGCATTCGATGCACTAGGTCGTGTGAACCAAAAACCTATTAATAGATAAGAACACATTCCAACCAACTCCCAAAAAATATAAATTTGTATCAAATTAGAACTAGTAACTAATCCCAACATTGATGTATTGAAAAAACTCATATAAGCAAAAAATCTCAAATAACCTTGATCATGAGACATATAATTATCACTATAAAAAAGAACCATAATTCCAACTGTAGTAATTAATACTGACAAAATAGAAGTAAGTGGGTCAATCAAGTGTCCGAACTCTAAAGAAAAATCATTATTGATAGTCCACGACCATATATATTGATATATAAAACTGCTATTTATTTGGTAAATAGACAAGTCGATTGAAAAAATCATGACTATACTTAACAAGAAAAGGCTTGGAAAAGCCCACGTACGACGGAGTTTTTTTGTTTCCGCCGGAAAAAGTAGGAGTCCCGCCCCTAGTAACATAGGAATTGGGAATGTAACAAAAGGTATGATCCACGAATATTGATATATCTGTTCCATAAAAAACTTTTTTTTTAATTATTAATTAATTGTTTCTTTTTTCTGATTCATCGGCTCTTATATTATATCTTTTTAAATAAGTCAGTCAATAAAAATAAAGAAAATATGTAAGACTTCAATTGAATTTTATATTCTTAATTATTTTGAATTTTCCAAAATACTTTACATATTTAAATCAAAAATTTCAAATTGGTCAAATTAAATAAAAAAAAATACTAGTGAAAAAATACTTATTCTAAAAAAAAAAAATGAATTATTACTAATTACTATTAATTACACATTACATAATTAATTACATAAACATAATTACAAGTTTTTTTATACTTTTTATACATAGAGAAAGGAAAAATTACTATTAATTACACATTACATAATTAATTACATAAACATAATTACAAGTTTTTTTATACTTTTTATACATAGAGAAAGGAAAAAGAATTCTAACAATTAGAAGATAGAAGAAAAGTAGTATTTTTTTTTTATAGAAATAATAAAAAAGATGGTTTTATCGAATCCTTACTGGATCTAAATAACTATTTATTTTAGTTTTTTTATTCAGAATTATTAACTAGTGCATTTTGGGACGGATTTATTTCCTTTCATTATGTTTATAGAAAAGACTCTCCTATTTGATACTTTTCCTTTACATAAGATAAACGAAAAGAATTACTAAAAAAATGACTAAAATTTTTTTACTTTTTTAAAAAATTAATAAATAGTCTCATTCGAATTTGAAAATTTTAATTCAATTAGATATACTTTTTCTTCAAGTTTGCCAATTACTAGAAAAATGGAAAAGCTGATAAATGGAAAAGCTGATAAATTCAATTTTGAGCCTTAAACTTTATTACTGTATTATATTCCACGTATATATGGAATATAATGAAAAAAGACAGAAATATAAATAAAATAAGCAGATAGGATTCTTTTTTGAAAAGAGTATAGCTGAAAGACTAAATGCATAGATAATGAATAGTAAAAAACGATTTTGTTTTGAACAATAAATGTCTTTCACATCCAACGATAACAAGAAATAACTTCTTTATTATGGCAGTTCCAAAAAAGCGTACTTCTAGATCAAAAAAGCGTATTCGAAAAAATATTTTGAAAAAAAAAGGATATTGGGCAGTATTGAAAGCTTTTTCGTTAGCAAAATCTCTTTCTACAGGTAATTCAAAAAGTTTTTTTGTGCAACAAATAAAAAATCAAAAGTTGGAATAATCTGATTTGACTTGACATGAGAAAGGGCTGAATTTTGTTTATTGTTTACAAATTTATAAAAATTTCTAATATATATTTATATTTCTAATATATATTTATATATATAAAATAAATAGAAAATAAAAAAAAAAAAATAAATAAAAATATATAAAAGTGATTTCCATTCTTTTTAATGTTTTATTTTGAACTAATAAATATTAAATTGCATTCCTTTTGCTTTTATCATATGTAGAATAAAGAATTCTTTTGAATTCTAAAAATGGTACTTTTTTTTCCAAAAAAGAAAAAAAGAGAAGATACAAAGTTTCATCTTTCTTTTTTTCATCTTTCTTTTTATTGTTGGGATATTTTCTCATTATTTTCTCATTTGGAGGATGGGGATTATTATTTTCATTTTATTTTCCCCATCGACCCATTTGTCAATCACAATATTAAACATTCATAAGTTTTGTCTTTTTATACTATCTATATACTATTTGAATATAATTTGAATATAAAAGAACACTTTAGTTCTAAGACCCTTAGTAAAAAAAAAAGTGAATTAAGACATATATTCAATTTGAATATAGACAAAAGTTTTGTTTTTTTATTTATTGTTAATAAAGTTAAAAAACGGAATTTCGCTTTCTTGGAGACCATTAAGGTGAGACAATTAGTTACCTCTTTAAATATAATTTGAATATAAAAGAACACTTTAGTTCTAAGACCCTTAGTAAAAAAAAAAGTGAATTAAGACATATATTCAATTTGAATATAGACAAAAGTTTTGTTTTTTTATTTATTGTTAATAAAGTTAAAAAACGGAATTTCGCTTTCTTAATTTGAATGTTTCAAAAAAATATTGTATTGAATTGACTCCTTCAAGCTCGACGATTAAATAAAAATTGATTATTATGATTTCGAGCAAGCCGCTATGGTGAAATCGGTAGACACGCTGCTCTTAGGAAGCAGTGCTAGAGCATCTCGGTTCGAGTCCGAGTAGCGGCATAACATCCTGTAATTTTTAAAAAGATACAAAAAATCCTATAATAAATTCAATTCCTGATTTCTAATTGAAGAGCCCTCCCACTTTGAATTTCAAAATTTATAATAAATTCAATTCCTGATTTCTAATTGAAGAGCCCTCCCACTTTGAATTTCAAAATTTAAAAATTTTATGGTATTTTCAACTTTAGAACATATATTAACTCATATATCTTTTTCAGTCGTGTCAATTGTAATTACAATTCATTTGATAACTTTAGTAGTCGATGAATTTGTCGAATTATATGATTCGTCCGAAAAAGGCATGAAAACTATTTTTTTCTGTATAACAGGATTATTAGCTACTCGTTGGATTTTTTTGGAACATTTACCATTAAGTGATTTATATGAATCATTAATCTTTCTTTCATGGGGTTTTTCCATTATTCATATGGTTCCGTATTTTAAAAAACATAAAAATTATTTAAGCGCAATAACCGCGCCAAGTACTTTTTTTACCCAAGGGTTTGCTACTTCAGGTCTTTTAACTAACACGCATCAATCCAAAATCTTAGTGCCCGCTCTCCAATCCCAGTGGCTAATGATGCACGTAAGTATGATGATATTAGGCTATGCAGCTCTTTTGTGTGGATCATTATTATCAGTAGCATTTCTAGTAATTACATTTCGAAAAATCATAAGAATTTTTGATGTTGATAAAAGCAATAATTTATTAAAATTAAATGATTCATTTTTCTTTAGTGAGATAGAATATATAACGGAAAGAAAGAATGTTTTAAGAAATATTTCTTTTTTTTCTTCTAGGAATTATTGCAGGTTTCAATTGATTCAACAATTAGATGACTGGGTTTATCGTATTATAAGTATAGGGTTTATCTTTTTAACCATAGGTATTCTTTCGGGAGCAGTCTGGGCTAATGAAGCATGGGGATCATATTGGAATTGGGACCCCAAAGAAACTTGGGCGTTTATTACGTGGACCATATTCGCAATTTATTTTCATACCCGAACAAATAAAAATTTGGAGGGTTTAAATTCCGCAATTGTCGCTTCTATTGGTTTTCTTATAATTTGGATATGCTATTTTGGGGTTAATTTATTAGGAATAGGACTACATAGTTATGGTTCATTTACATTAACAATTAACCTCTAATTGAATTGAAGACAGGAAAGGGTCTGATGAATGCAATTCTATAGGACAGCAAAGCATATATACAAGAAGCTTCAGGTAAGCCGATGAGAACCTTTTGAATCAACTAATATGATGATTCAAAGGGTTCTCACAAATGCCAAAAAAGTTTGATTCAAAGGGTTCTCACAAATGCCAAAAAAGTTTGGTTGCAATTCCATTTTTTTTTTTTTACTTTAATTTAAGAGACAAAAATTTTTTTCCTTGTATAACATAAGGATTTTCAAAATTTTAAATCATAGGATTTCTTTTTAATTTTGAGTTTTATTTAGAAAAAACTATCTATAAAAAAAATTAGATAGAAGAGCTTCGACCCCGTCAACCGATAATGAGAAAAGGAAATCCGGATAAATACCAATACCTATTACAGGCAGAAGGATGGAGATCGAAACAAATAACTCCCGCGGTCCAGAATCAAAAAAATAAGAATAAAAAAAATAAGAGTTTGGAGCATTAAGCAGCTTGTATCCATAGAACATCTGGCGTAACATAGATAATAAATAAATAGGAGTTAATATCATGCCAACTGCCATTCCAAAAGTAATTACTATTTTTGACATGAAAAGATATTTTTGGCCGGTAATTATTCCAAAAAAGACTGCCAATTCTGCAAAAAAACCGCTCATGCCCGGTAATGCAAGGGAAGCTAGTGATAAGATACTAAATGTCGTGAATATTTTTGGCATTAGGATAGCCATTCCGCCCATTTCGTCAAGATACACACGACGTATTCTATCATAACCCGTTCCTGCTAAGAAAAAAAGTGCAGCGCCAATGAACCCATGTGATATTATTTGTAAAATGGCTCCATTGAGTCCCATATCACTTATAGAGCAAATTCCTATAATTATGAAACCCATATGAGATACAGAAGAATAGGCTATTCTTTTTTTTAAATTTCGTTGACCAGGAGATGTTGAAGCTGCATAGATTATTTGCATGACACCTACTATTATCAACCAGGGAGAAAAGATAGAATGGGCATGGGGTAATAATTCCATATTGATTCGAACCAACCCATATGCCCCCATTTTTAATAAGATTCCGGCTAGAAGCATACAAGTACTGTAATGTGCTTCACCATGGGTATCTGGTAACCATATATGTAAGGGTATAATCGGCGATTTGACAGCAAAAGCAATAAGAAATCCACTATAAAAAAAAATTTCTAGCGCCGCAGGATATGATTGATTAGCTGATGTTTCAAAATGGAATCTTGGTTCATTGGAACCATATAAAGCGATGCCCAAAGCTCCCATTAATAAAAAAACAGAACCTCCGGCAGTATACAAAATAAACTTTGTAGCTGAATACAGACGCTTCTTTCCCCCCCACATGGATAGAAGTAGATAAACAGGAATTAATTCTAACTCCCACATGATAAAAAAAAGCAAAAGATCTTGAGAAGAAAATAATCCTATTTGACCACTATACATTGCCAACATCAGAAAATGGAATAATCGGGAATCCTGAGTAATTGGCCGAGCTGCTAAAGTAGCTAAAGTGGTGATAAATCCTGTCAGTAAAATAGGGCTTAAAGAAAATCCATCTATTCCCAATCTCCAGTAAAAATCCAAAAATTGGATCCATTTATAATCTTCTGTTAATTGGATTAATGGGTCATCCGATTGGAAATAATAAGAGAACGTATAAGTCATTAAAAGGAGTTCTAAAATACATATAAATAAAGTATACCACCGAATTGCCTTATTTCCTCTATGAGGGAAAAAGAAAATTAAGGAACCCGCCGATATCGGTAAAACTACAAATATTGTTAACCAAGGAAAAGAATTCGTGGTAAAGGCAAGATACGCTTGGACTAGAAAAACCCGTGCTCAAAAACATAATATATATATATATTTTATATTATTTTTTTTTTTCGAGTACGGGTTTTTGTCGGTAAACAAAAAATCAAATGGATTCAAGTGGATTTCTCTGAAAAGTATCAATAAGCTAGACCCATGCTTCGGGTTGTTTCATGCCATAAATAAACTCGAACACTCAAGAAATCCGTTGGACAGGCGGATTCACATCTCTTACAACCGACACAGTCCTCTGTTCTTGGAGCAGAAGCGATTTGTTTAGATTTACACCCATCCCAAGGTATCATTTCTAATACATCTGTGGGGCAGGCTCGGACACATTGAGTACACCCTATACATGTATCATAAATCTTTACTGAATGCGACATTGGATTTCTAATTTTTTTAACGTCAAAAAAATTCAATCTAGTAAATTTCTAAATGAGTCAGCATATATTTCGACACCAGACGAATCAATGATTTATCAGAATTTTTTCTATTGAATTCTGGATCGACTCGTGGGATAAAGCCAAGATACTTTAATTTCGTACGTTTTCGCAAACATGGTCGGATAAGTTACGTATCATACATGCCAACCCAATGAAAATTATATTCTATATGATTAATCCTACTTATTCAATAAATTCGATTGATTGATACGGGTTGATTTTCTGTTACGATAAATTGACGAAACAATAGCTAGTCCAATAGCTGCTTCAGCAGCTGCGATAGCTATAACAAAAATGGAAAAAATATTTCCTTTTAATTGGCGACTATCAAAAAAATCAGAAAATGTTACAAAATTTATATTAATGGCATTTAGTATAAGTTCAAGGCACATAAGGGCTCTAACCATATTTCTACTCGTGATCAATCCATAGATACCGATAGAAAATAAATAGGCACTCAAAACAAGTACATGTTCGAGCATCATTGACCAACTCCTTATCAATTTCTATTTATTTCAATATGAACAACAATTCAACATCAATAGATTGAATTGATTATTGACTATAATAAGAATATCACAAGTACCGAACAAAGAAATAATAATATAATAGATCAAATAAAAGAATTTATACGCAAATAATAGATCAAATAAAAGAATTTATACGCAAATAATCTTTATTTAAATAGAATTAAAAGAAAAGAAATTTGATAACATAGAACAAATGGATTGGGGTTACTAATTTTAAAGATTTTTTACTGACGAGCCACAGCAATCGCACCTATCAAAGCAACTAAAAGAATTATTGAAATGAATTCAAACGGAATAAAAAAGTCTGTTGATAAATGAATTCCAATTTGTTGACCATTACTTATTAAATCTTGTTCTATAATCTGATTTGTTTTTGTAGTCCAAATAATCCCGTACCATGACGTATCTGGAATAATAGTAATTAGTGAAACAAAAATACTTGTACAAACAAAGGAAGTAACTCCGTTTCCAACAGTCCAAAGACGAAAATCTTTGTAATATTCTGAACCATTCATGAACATCACGGCAAATAGAATTAAAATATTTATAGCTCCCACATAAATAAGGAGCTGTGCAGCAGCTACAAAATGAGAGTTTGATAAAATATAGAATAAAGATATACAAACAAGAACCAATCCCAAAGAAAAGGCAGAATAAATTGGGTTGGTAAGTAATACTACTCCTAGACCCCCTAATATAAGACCTAATCCCAGAAAAAATAAAAGAAAATCGTGTATTAGTCCAGGCAAATCCATTGTATTGTACGTAAAATTAAAATATAATACTTATTTATAATAGAAATTTTTTATAATAGAAAAACTTATTTATAATAGGTTTTAAACCCTATTAAACCCTAAAGGGTGTAAATTACTATAGGTACAGCTATTGTACGAATTTCATTTTTTCTCGAAAAGGGCATTCCAAATTTAATTATTTAATTTTAGAAAAAATTATGGATAGAATTACACATATATTAATTATTAATAGATTTTCACAAAAAAATTTAGCCGCGATGCAATTCTGACCAATCAATCAAGTCAATAGTTGGAATTTTTCATTTTTGTAGTTATGGACCAAGAAAAATGAAATAAACCTTATTGTATCCCTCTAGATCAAAACAGAATTTTAGTTTAAAAATTGTACTTTTTAATCAATCAAAGTGATTTATCTATTTTTCTTTTTTTGAGTTGAATTCAAAATTGTTCGAATTGTATAATCGTCAACTACTGACATTGGTAAACGACCTAGAGCAATTTGATTATAATTCAATTCGTGACGATCATAAGTGGAAAGTTCATATTCTTCAGTCATTGATAAACAATTTGTTGGACAATACTCAACACAGTTGCCACAAAATATACAGATTCCGAAATCAATACTGTAATTAAGCAACCGTTTCTTTCGAATGTCAGTTTCCAATTTCCAATTAACAACAGGTAAATCTATAGGACATACTCGAACACATACTTCACAAGCAATGCATTTATCAAATTCAAAATGGATTCGACCGCGGAAACGCTCCGATGTGATTAATTTTTCATAAGGATATTGAATAGTTACAGGTAAACGATTTGCATGGGATAAAGTAATCATGAAACTTTGACCAATGTACCGTGCGGCTCGTATGGTTTGTTGCCCATAATTCATGAACCCAGTTACCATGGGAAACATATCGTGAGTATTATATTTATGAATGATTTTTTTTATATTTTTTTTTCTCTTGTTTGAATTTGAAGACAAGTCATGAATATAGAAAAAATCTTTTTTTTATTCTTTTATATTTGTTTATTCTTTTATAGCGAAAGGAGTTGGAAAGAGGTTGTTAATAAGAGATTGCCGAGAGAAATAGGTAAAAGAAATTTCCATCCAAGATTTAAAAGTTGATCCATTCTTAGTCTAGGTAAAGTCCATCTTGTTGTGATAGGAATGAACAAGAACAAATAAGTTTTAACCAATGTAATAAAGATACCAATTGTTGTTCCAAAGACTCCACTTATTTTCATTTTATTTGTTTCAAAAGGCTCAGGAACGAATATATACGGACTAGAGATAGTCCAACCGCCCAAGTAAAGAACTGTTACAAATAATGAAGCAACTAATAAGCTTAGATAGGAAGCAATATAAAATAAACCAAATTTGATACCTGAATATTCGGTTTGATAACCTGCTACTAATTCTTCTTCTGCTTCTGGTAAATCAAAAGGTAATCTCTCACATTCTGCTAGAGAAGAAATCAAAAAAATGATAAATCCTATAGGTTGACGCCACAAATTCCACCCCCAAAAACCAGATTTTGATTGTGCCTCAACTATATCAACTGTACTTGAACTGTTAGATAATCATAGTCGGTGATAACATCACTGTTCCCATCGCTATTACAGAACCGTACATGAGATTCTCACCTCATACGGCTCCTCAAAGGCCATAAAACAATTTAAGGACCCGATCGGATTATTTATTTTGCTATAAATTATTTTGTAAGATATATAGGATCAAAATAAAATAAATCTATCGACGTTCCCAAATTCGCGCAATGAAATTCTATCTGTTATAATACTAACAAAAAAGTACTTCTGAATTAATCTCATCCTTTAATAGTTTCCATTTTTCTTTTTTGAGTAATAACTTCCAAATTTTTCAATAAAATACTCTTTATTTATATTATTTATAATTTATTTATATTTATTTAGAATTTATTTATAAAAATATTTTTTGTAAAAATACCAATTTCAACCTATCATTTTCGATTACGAAAAAGAATTAGATATTCCGAATTATGATACGAATTCCGTCTATATGAATATGGATATAGGAAAAAAGAATAAAAAAGATTGATTTTTTATTTTATTGTAATTAGATATTAGATTCTTTTTGTTCGTTCCTATTCTTCTTTCTGAAAAAAACAAAGGGGGGGTTAAAGGGGGGAAGGGTTATTTCGTTCCTGATAGTTATTTCTTTAATCAGTGGGCAGGAGCATACTCTGGATCGGAATCATGGGGAGTACTGCCTGATCATTTCTACCAATTTAAAGCCCCAATTAATATACTTTTCTATTCTGCCGAAATATCTTTTTAGATAGATAATTTTAAAAATATACTTTTCTATTCTGCCGAAATATCTTTTTAGATAGATAATTTTAAAAATCTCTATTACTAATCCTTTGTGTATCTTGGTGTTCCTAACCATCCACTCATTTTTTCTCAATGGCCAGTTATGTTAGCATTATGGTAATACATATAAATGATAAACTCAATAGGGTTGATCTTTTGAGCCCGCGTCAAGCCAGGATGACTAATCAACCAATCTTGGGGCAAACGGTCTTCTTTTCTTATGTTTATTTCTGTTTTACTCTTGTACATAGGAAATGAGTCTCAATTTTTTTACTGCAAATTGACAAGTTGTTTTCTTTCACTCATATAACTATCCAATTTAGTTCATTAACCCAAATGATGAATAAAAAATGAAGATATCTATTCAATGGATTTCGCTTTCTTCCTAAAAATAAAGGAATAGGTAAAAGTTTATGTTTCAACGAATCACACGTAGAGATATGGATAACACACAAAGAGTTAATGGTATTTCATAACTAATCGATTGAGCAGCAGCTCGTAGACCACCTAAAAAGGAATATTTATTATTTGATCCATATCCTGACATAAGAAGTCCAATCGGAGCAATACTTGAAATGGCAATCCATAAAAAAACACCAATATTTAGATCAGTTAAAATAAGGTGATAGCCAAAAGGAATTATTGAATAACTTAATAGAGTTGATATGACTGCTATGGATGGTCCGATACTGAATAAACGAGTATTCCCCCTAGAGGGAAAAATATTTTCTTTGAAAAGTAGTTTTGTCCCATCCGCTAGAGCTTGAAGAACTCCTAAAGGACCGGCATATTCAGGTCCAATACGTTGTTGTATCCCTGCGGATATTTCTCTTTCTAACCATACAATTATTAGTATGCCTAGCGTGATTCCCAATACAAGAGTAAAAATAGGGGCAAACACCCATATAATTCCATAGACATAGACCTCATTTAAAGATTCTAATCTAGAAAAAGAATTGATAGCGTGTACTTCTGTTGTATCAATTATCATTTCAACGATCAACTTCCCCCATAATGATATCTATACTACCTAGTATTGTCATAATATCAGCCAATTTCATTCTTTTAACTAATTCGGGAAGAATTTGCAAATTGATAAAACCGGGCGGGCGAATTTTCCACCTCCAGGGAAAACCACTCTGATCCCCTATCAGAAAAATCCCCAATTCCCCTTTTGGGGCTTCGACTCTCACATAAAGTTCTTGTTTCGGTAATTCAAAAGTAGGAGAAGTTTTCTTACTAATGAATCGATATTCGAAATCGTTCCATTCCGGATCCTTTTGAAAACGTCGGGTTTCTAAATTCTCATAAGGCCCCCCCGGAATTCCTTCCAGAGCCTGTTGAATAATTTTTATAGATTCCATCATTTCACCAATTCGGACTAAATAACGAGCTAATGAATCTCCTTCTTTTTGCCACTGGACTTCCCAATCAAATTCGTCGTAACACTCATAATGATCAACTTGACGAAGATCCCATTGTACTCCAGAAGCTCGTAGCATTGGTCCTGATAAACCCCAATTTATTGCTTTCTCCGCACCAACAATACCTACTCCTTCAACTCGTTCTAAAAAAATAGGATTTTGCGTAATAAGTTTTTGATATTCAGCAACTCCTGTTAAAAAATAATCGCAAAAATCCAAACATTTATCTATCCATCCATGAGGTAGATCGGCCGCTACTCCCCCGATACGAAAATAATTATGCATCATTCTCATACCGGTGGCAGCTTCGAATAAATCATATACTAACTCTCTCTCTCTAAAAATATAGAAGAAAGGGGTCTGTGCACCAATATCTGCCATAAAAGGACCAAGCCATAACAAATGAGAAGCTATACGACTCAATTCCAACATAATTACTCTGATATAGCTAGCTCTTTTAGGCACTTGAATATTTCCTAACAATTCTGGACCATTTACTGTTATTGCTTCTGTGAACATAGTAGCCAAATAATCCCAGCGTGTTACATAGGGCAAATATTGTATAATTGTTCGATTTTCCGCAATTTTTTCCATCCCTCTGTGTAAATAACCTACTATTGGTTCACAGTCAATAACATCTTCACCGTCTAGAGTAACGATGAGTCGAAGAACACCATGCATTGATGGGTGGTGGGGACCCATATTGACTATCATAAGGTCTTTTCGTGTAGCTGGTACATTCATAGGGATTTCCTCGATCCATTTTTTCATGAATTATTGAAAACAAAAAGAAGTTCATATTACGATCTAATAAATCAAATAATTCAAAAAAACTCTTCACATTAACGAGTTTTTGATTCCCGAATATCTACCCGGCTAATTAATTCTTTATAACGTACTCTATTTTTCTTTGCTAAATAAGACATCAGTCGTTGCCGTTTTCCCAGAATTTTCCGCAAACCTCTCTGAGATAAATAGTCTTTTCTATGCAATTCCAAATGTGAAGTAAGTCTTCGTATCTTATTAGTGAAACTTACTATTTGAAATTCAACAGATCCTTTGTTTTCGTCTTTTTCTTCTTGTGAAATAACTGAAATGAATGAATTTTTTACCATAAAATAGCCCACCCTTTTTAAGATTAAGATCTTTTTTATTTCTATTGATCCGTAATAAAAAAAATCAAAAAATGTATTGTATTAATAAATAATAATGTTAGTTCATTTTAATTTGATATACATAAAATAAAAATCTCTACTTGTTAGTAATTCAAGTTACTAATTCAAAATTTTGTCAAATAAAATTGAAAATTTATCATTAATCTAATTCAAAATTTTGTCAAATAAAATTGAAAATTTATCATTAATCAATCCAATTTTTTTATTCGGTTATAGATACAAAAGGATGATATATTTCTTCGCTTACAAAAGAGAACAAAATTCTACCTAAAATGAAAAGTAAAAAAATTCCATTGATTCCTTTCTGGATGAAATATGCTATGGGATATATATGAAAAATGCATCCTTACCAAAATTTTAACCGTGGATATATACATATCCTTACCATACTGAACCGACTGGCATTATTAGTATCGAACCAATAACGATTCATACAAGCTAAATCTTCTAATCGAAAATTGGGCCAAAGAAAAAATTTGAATTTAATTAGTTTATTTTTATCTCTATCAAAATGTTTGCTTTTATCAAAAACGAGACCACGGTTTTTTATGTTATTACCGTTGCAAATTTCTGTATTTATATGAATATTGTTTTTATTTTTTAAATTGAAAGAAATTAGAATTCTTAATTCTCTACAACGTTTCGGGGAGAAAATATTTTCTGGAACAAGTAAATCATAATCATTTTTGTCTCTATTTCCAATTATACTTTGATGCCTTTCAATAGAAATCGAATCGATTTTGTCTCTGTATTTTTGATTAATTTGTTGTTTGTTCTTATGAACTAATAAGATACCCACGGTTTGATACAAAAGAAATTGTCCATCATTTTTTACCGACAGACGAACAGGTTCGATAATCAATATTCCCTTTTTCATCAATTCTGTAAGAGTTAAATCCTTCTGAACCATCAGAATATTCAGACTTATTTCTTGTCTTTGAATAGAAGATATAATAATTTCTCGTGGATTTGTCAGTCTAAGCAGGAGACAATATACTTTGATATTATTGATTATTTTTTGATTTAAAGAACCATTCCATCTTAATTGAAAACATAAATATCGTTTTAGGAAGAAATCAAGTTCTACTTCCGTATGACTTTTGTTTTGCTTTTTATGTCTATTTTTTTTCATACCTAATCCCATATAATCTTCTTCAATATCTTTTTCTTGATTTGTGAAAACTGATCCATTTCTTGATCTTGGTGAATTGTAAGAAAAAAAAGATTTTTTTTATCCATTTTTTTAATTATTTGAGACTTATTAGTCTGAGTATTTTTTTTATCTTCGCTTCCAGTATCGATCCAAGATTCAATATCGACCTTTTTTCTAAGACAAAAATGGAGAATTTTCCAATCAAAATATTTGCTTTGCTCCATATCAATAATGTCATCTTCCGCTAGATAATTATTGATAGGAATACCTTCCAACATGTCGAAAGGGTTGCTTTTTTTTGTGTTGTAATTATAAGAAATCTTTTGTTTATTATTTATTTGGAATGGTGATCCATAAATATATGAGTCCTTCTTATTTTCATAATTAATAGATTTATATGATAAAAGATTATATCTATAGTGTTTTTTAAAATTATCTTTTTGCTTTGGTAATGAGTCTGCCTCAAAATAAAAATCATTTTTTTTTTCAAACTGAATTAATTGGTCTTTTTCATATAAATTCCGTTTGTTTAATTTTTTCTTTTGAACCATAGAGTGTTGATTGATTCTATTTCGCCATTTTTGTGGTATTAATCGAGACCATCTAATCTGAGATAAATCGTATTTATATTGATAATGACTCTTTAACCAGTTTTTCCATTGATTCATTACAGAATTTCTAACATTTTTTTCTTTTAATTCGAAATTAAATAGCCCTTGGACTCTAAAATACTCCTTTATTTCATTCTTTATAAAAAGGCCATGATATTGAAGGATAGATCTTAACTTATATAAGTTAATAATTTGGATTTGTGATAATTTGTAAAATACATACGCTTGTGACAAGGAAGATATGTCACAAAAAATCTGCGAATTCTTATTATTCTTATTAAAAACAGCAAGATTACTTGACTTTTTTCTATTTATAATCGAAATAAAGTGAATTGTATTTTGATTTGTTTTATCAATTTTTTTGTGATTTTCTTCATTATTGTAAATGTATTTAGTAATAATTTTTTTTGTTGATTCAAGAAAAAGCTGTGCATTGCGTCTCGGAATATTAATGATACCTAAAAAGATATCTATGTATATCCTTTCAATCAAAATTTTTATAAAAAAATGGAATTTATTTGCTAATCGAGCATTTCTTCTTTTTAATATCTGTGAAAAATTTTTTGATGATTTTAATATTTTAGCATTATAACTTATTTTGTTAGGACTAATATTTATCTCCGAGGTTAGAATTTTTTTTTCCTTTTCTTTTGAAATTTTTTCTATTTGATTTAGGATTATCTTTCTTCTAGCAGAAAGATCTTTCATTTTTTTTTCTGTTAGTGAAAAATTTGCCCAAACCATAGATCGAATTGGGGTGGACAATTTATGACTCGTCCGATTATTGTTATTGATTAACAAATCTTTTTCTTTTTTAGTTGCATTCAATTCATATACTTCGTTAACTCCAGATAATAGAATTTTATTTCTTTTTGATTTTGAAAATTTGTTTATTATTTCTTTTCGAAATAAAATGTTTTTGACGACCCAGTTTTTTTTTTCTGTTGATAAATTTAGAAATAATTTTCTTCTTTCTTCTAAAATTGTTATAACTTGAAAACCATTTTTTTTCATTTTTCGAATTTTTTTTTCAAGTTTTTTAAAGATGGGTTCAAAAAGTGAAAGCCGTTTTCGGGGAGAACCAAAAGGGAGTTCAGCTTCCATTCCCCAAACTGTTAAAAAACAAAAATCATTTTTTTGTACTTTCTTTTTCATTGGATCTTTATGAGGGAGTTTTAACTTAGATCTGTGCCAAGGTTTTAGACGAAAAGGAAATAGTATCTTTATTTGAATCCCATCTGTTAACCAGTTTTTCGGAAATTCTTTTTCTGATAATTGAACTCCATTATAGGTGCATTTAACATGCATTTCTCTACTCCAATCCTTTAAATCCCCCGACCATTCGGGAATTTGAAAAAATAGTATACGAATGACATTTTTAGCTATTATTAATGAAGGCAATATAATATATTTTCTAAGAATCGATTGGGTTACTAAAATACAACCTCTTATTACTTGAGCAAAAAGAATGCTATCCCAGGCTTCAGCTATTTCTATCCGAGCTTTTTCCTCTCTTTTGTCGTCTTCTCTTTTGTCCCCGTCTTTTTTCTTACTTTCTTTTGTTTTTTTCTCTGTATAAGTAGAATTTGAAATTGTGAATTCTGTGTTTTTACACATCCAATTTATAAACATTGTTTTTATCAGTTCGGAAATATCAAAAGAAAAAAAAAAGGATTTGTCTATTCTGTCCAAAAAAAGGGGAGAATGTGCATTTGCCTGAAACAGTTCCCAAATAGCTATTTTACGTCTTTGTGCTCGCACGGATCCTTTTATTATGTCTCGACGAAAGTCTGATTGTTGTGAATAACGGATCAAAGTAACTTCGTCTATTTGGTCAAAATTCGTTGTGT